TCGTGGAATGCGAAAGATATTCGTATAATTTTATTATGGGGCTTGTGTCAGATTTAGTATTGATTTATGAAAAATTTAATCTTTAAATCTAGGGGGCAAGCTGTCAAGGGGGGTGGTGAATATCTAAGCAGAAGGTTAGTTTTGTAGGGGGTAAGGGGGGTTTGGACCCCTATGAGATACAGTTTTTTGACTCCGGGGGGAATAGTGGAGTACTATGTCCTGTGACCATTAATTTAACTGCACATGTTGGTTGTGCTAGTCCAATCAAAAATACACACAGGTCCAGCTACAATTTGCTTGACTGTGACAGGGCCTTCTTAAGGCCATAGCTGAGTCGGTGCAGGCCCCCCCCAAAAAGAGAAATACCAAATGTATGAAATCTCAGTTATGTGTGAGCATGGGCTGATTAGTCATTAATCCATCGAGATGTCTTATTTAAGAGGAACGAGTGGGCGATTTTAAGTTAAAATGGTCCTGAAGTAAGAACCAGATGTCTTATAAAAGGCAATATTAGCTACCCCCACGATCGATGGGCCCGGTGCGAGAAGAGGGATCCCTGCCAAGCGGGTTGCTGGTTTCACGCGGCATGGTGATTAAGCTCGTGATCTAATGGAACGGGCACATGTACAATAATGCAAATTATGTACTTATGTAAAATAAAAAAAATTAATTACGAGCTTTAACTCTCCGTAGTGAAAATAAATGAATGCACAGTTATACATAGTATATATATACATACAGTCCTGAAGAGACGCTATATATTGATGGGTGTGTGAGTGTGCTTGCGTGATAGATACAGTAAATGTACTGTAGGTTTTTTTTTTTCAATACTGACGTAGTACTGTAGGGTTGTGGTGATTCTACAATAAGACTTTTTCAGGGAATAGTTTATGTAGAATTTCAGCTTTGGGTGTTGATGGTGAAGTATAATGCTTCTTCCCTGAAGTCTTAGGGAGATGGGGTTTATCTCCATTTCCGGTTTACAAGGCCGGGGTATTTTTATACTACAAAGACTCTTCATTTTAGTAGTTTGTTTTCGATGAGACTGGCTGTTGGTATTAGTACTAGGATTAGGAGAAAGTATAGGATCGATGCTAGTTGGCCTATGATTGTGTAGGGATATTCTACGGGTTGGCCTCCGATTCATGTTAGGGTTAGGAAGTCTGCGATTAATAGTCAAAAGAGGAGTTGGCTGAAGGGTCGGAATATTATGCTTCGTTGTTTGGACGTATGGAGTAGGGGAATAAACAATAGAATGAGAATTGAAAGTAGTAAGGCTAAGACGCCTCCTAGTTTATTAGGAATTGATCGTAAGATTGCGTATGCGAATAGGAAATACCACTCTGGTTTGATGTGGGCTGGGGTGCTGAGTGGGTTTGCTGGGGTATAGTTATCGGGGTCTCCTAGCAGGTCAGGTGCGAATAGGGTTAGTGCGAGTAGGGTTAGAATTAGTAGTAGGGCTCCCAGGATATCTTTAATTGTGTAGTAGGGGTGGAATGGAATTTTATCTATATCGGATGGAATTCCTGTAGGGTTGTTAGATCCTGTTTCATGGAGAAATAGTAGGTGGACGATTGCTAGGGCTAAAATAATAAATGGGAGGATAAAGTGGAAGGCGAAGAAGCGTGTTAATGTGGCTTTGTCTACGGAAAAGCCACCTCAGATTCATTCAACTAGGGTAGTGCCGATGTAGGGAATAGCGGATAGGAGGTTAGTAATAACAGTTGCGCCTCAGAATGATATTTGTCCTCAGGGTAAGACGTAGCCTACGAATGCAGTGGCTATAACTGTAAAAAGTAGGATTACTCCGATATTTCATGTTTCTTGGAAGATGTAAGAGCCATAGTATAGGCCACGTCCAATGTGTGCGTAAAGGCAGATAAAGAATATGGAAGCTCCGTTTGCGTGTAAATATCGGATGATTCAGCCATAGTTAACGTCTCGACAGATATGTATGACAGATGAAAAGGCTGTTGTTGTATCTGGTGTGTAGTGTATTGCTAGGAATAAGCCTGTGAGGATTTGTATGATTAGGCAGAAGCCAAGTAGGGAGCCAAAATTTCATCATGAAGAGATATTTGATGGAGTGGGAAGGTCGATGAATGCGTTGTTGATAATTTTTATTAGTGGGTGTGTTTTTCGAATGTTGGTCATTAGTGTTCTTATAGTTGAATACAACGATGATTTTTCATGTCATTGGTCATGGTTAGAGTCCATGTGAGAATGATGATAACATACATTGTTTTTATTATAAGCATTATTTTTGTAATTAGTTTTGTAGGAGTAGCTTCAAAACCTTCACCTATTTATGGGGGTTTAGGGTTGATTGTGGGTGGTGGTGTTGGGTGTGGTATTGTTTTAAATTTTGGTGGGTCTTTTTTAGGTTTAATAGTGTTTTTAATTTATTTGGGAGGGATGTTGGTTGTATTTGGTTATACGACTGCTATGGCTACTGAGCAGTATCCTGAAGTTTGGGTTTCTAATAAAGTTGTGTTAGGGGCATTTCTTTTAGGGTTAGTAGTAGAATTTTTAGTAGTATTATGTGTTTTAGAAAATGAGAAAATGGAGTTTGTGTTTGAGTTTAATGGAGTAGGAGATTGAGTTATCTATGATACGGGAGATTCTGGTTTTTTTAGTGAAGAGGCTATGGGTATTGCTGCATTATACAGCTATGGGACTTGGTTAGTGATTGTAACAGGTTGGTCTTTGTTTATTGGTGTTGTAGTTATTATAGAGATTACTCGGGGTAATTAAGTAGGATTAGGCTAAGGGTGATAGTAATGAGGAATGATAAGAAGTATAGTTTGATAAGGCCTTGTTGGTTTGAGGTTAATGTGGAGGCTTTTATTTGGATAAGACTTGTGGTTTTTGGTAAAATAGTTTCTAGTCAGGTTAGGTCTAGTAAAGATGTTGATAGTTTTTGGCTTATTGATAGGTTTAAGTGAGGGGGTAGGCGGTGCATAATTGTGGGAAAGTATCCTAGCAGGGTTGAGAATTTAGAGAAGTTTGAGGTGTGGGTATGTTTTAGATATTGTGTGTTAAGGTTGATTTCGAGTGCAAGGGTAAAACCTAAGATTGTTATGATAAGAGCGGTTAGTTTTAGATGTAGGGGTATTGTTATTAGAGGAGTGGTTGTTGGGGGGATATTGTTGGTTAGAATAAAGCCGGCAAAAATGCTTCCAATTAGTAGACGTTTGATGGGGTTAATTGATAGTGGGTTATTTTCGTTAATGTCAGCAAGAGGTGGGAAGCGAGGTTGTCCTAGTAGTGCGAAGAAAATGATGCGAGTGCTGTAAATGGCTGTAAGGGAAGTGGCGATTAGGGTTAGTAATAGGGCTCAGGCGTTGGTATAAGACGAAGTGGCGGCTTCAATGATGGGGTCTTTAGAGTAGAATCCGGCTAGGAATGGTATTCCTGTTAATGCAAGGCATCCTACAATAAGGGCTGTTGTGGTAAAGGGAAGGATTTTGTATAATCCCCCCATTTTTCGAATATCTTGTTCGTTGTTTAGGTTGTGAATGATGGAGCCAGAACATAGGAATAGTATGGCTTTAAAAAAGGCGTGTGTACAGATGTGAAGAAATGCTAGGTGGGGTTGATTGAGGCCGATGGTTACTATTATTAAGCCTAGTTGGCTGGAGGTAGAAAAGGCGATAATTTTCTTAATGTCGTTTTGTGTAAGAGCACAGATAGCTGTAAATAGGGTTGTGAGAGCACCTAGAGAAAGGGCTATAGTTTGAGCAGATTTGTTATTTTCTATTAAGGGGTAGAAACGGATAAGTAAGAAAATTCCTGCTACGACTATTGTACTTGAGTGGAGTAGGGCTGAAACTGGAGTAGGGCCTTCTATTGCTGAAGGGAGTCAGGGATGAAGGCCAAATTGGGCTGATTTTCCAGCTGCGGCTAGTACAAGTCCTATGAGAGGGAGGTTTAGGGGGTTTTGGTTGAGTATGAAGATTTGTTGTAAGTCTCATGTGTTTGTATTAGATAGAAATCATGCTATAGATAAGAGGAAACCAATGTCTCCGATACGATTGTATAGGATTGCTTGAAGGGCAGCTGTGTTTGCATCTGCTCGTCCGAATCATCAGCCGATAAGTAGAAAGGATATGATGCCTACTCCTTCTCATCCGATGAAAAGTTGGAAGAGGTTGTTAGCTGTTACAAGGATGAGTATGGTGATGAGAAAGAGGAGAAGATATTTAAAGAACTGGTTGATATAAGGGTCGGAGTGTATGTATCATATTGAGAATTCTATAATGGATCATGTAATAAATAGTGCTACGGGGATGAACATGAGTGAGAAATAATCTATTTTAAAGCTGAGTGTTAGTTTAAGGGTTTGAATAGTAATTCAGTGTCAGTTTGAGATGAGTATCTCTTGGTTTGTGTGAAGATATATTATTGCTGGAATTAAGCTAGTGATGAAGGCACAGAGAGTAATGTTTTTTACGTAATGTTGGTATTTGTTGCTTTTGTAGAAGTTAGTACTAGACATTAGGATTGGGGCTGTTAGAATTGATAGTGTAAGTAGGATGAAGGATGTAAATAGGTTTATTACTTTTATTTGGAGTTGCACCAAGTTTTTGGTTCCTAAGACCAATGGATAACTCCTATCCTTTAAAAGTTTGAAAAAGCCACGGTGTTAGGTGTGGGAGCATGAGTTAGCAGTTCTTGCAGTACTTTTTCGGTAAATAAGAAGGTTTTATCTTCTATTGCTAGTTTCACAAACTAGTATTTTTATTAAATTATATTTACAATAAAGGGAGCCTATAATAATTTTGGGGTTTAAGGAGAGGAGTAGTAAGGGTACAATATGTAGGGCTATTAGAGTATGTTCTCGTGTAAAGGAAGGGATAAGGTTATTGATATGGTGTGTGTGTTTGCCGCGTTGTGTTATGATTAGTATGTATAGAGAGTATAGGGCTGTGATTACAATATTTGTTCCTATTAGAATAATGGTGAGGTTTGATCATGAGAAAGTTGATATAACCACAAGCAGTTCTCCAATTAAGTTGATAGTGGGGGGTAGAGCAAGATTTGCTAGACTTGCTAGTAGTCATCAGGTGGCTATTAGTGGAAGGAAGATTTGTAAGCCTCGTGCTAGGATTATAGTTCGGCTGTGGATTCGTTCGTAGTTTGAGTTTGCTAGGCAGAACAGCATAGAGGAGGTTAGGCCATGAGCGATTATTAGGGCGGTAGCCCCTATGTAACTTCAGGGTGTTTGAATGAGGATGGCTGTGATGACGAGTGCTATATGGCTTACTGAAGAGTATGCGATGAGTGATTTTAAGTCTGTTTGGCGTAGACAGATAGAACTAGTTATAATTATTCCTCAAAGGGATAATATAAGGAATGGGTAGGCTATGTGTTCTGTTAGGGGGTTGAGTAGTGGTGTAATTCGTAATATGCCATAGCCTCCTAGTTTTAGAAGTACAGCTGCAAGAACTATTGAGCCTGCAATAGGGGCTTCTACATGTGCTTTGGGTAATCAAAGGTGTAATCCGTAGAGGGGTATTTTTACTAGGAAAGCTATTATGCAGGCCAGTCATATTAGAGTATTGGATCAGGACGAGGTTAATGGTTGGGTTCAATATTGTAATAAAAGAAAATTTAGGGTTCCTATTGTATTTTGTAGGTATGTTAGTGCTACTAGTAGTGGGAGAGATCCGATTAATGTATAGAATAAGAAGTAGAGTCCTGCGTTAAGTCGTTCTGTTTGATTACCTCAGCGAGTAATAATAATGAGGGTTGGAATTAATGTAGCCTCAAATATAATATAGAATAGGATTAGTTCTGTGGCAGTGAATGTTGAAATTAGAAGTGCTTGTAATGTGATTAATATTGTGATATAAAGTTTTTTTCGGGTAAGGGGTTCTTTGAGAAGGTGGTATTGGCTTGCTATTAGTATTAGGGGGAGGAGTCATATTGTTAATATTAGAAGTGGTGTAGAAAGGGAGTCAGAGAAGAATGTTGAGGAGTAGTTAAGGCTGTTATCGTTAAACTGGTTAAGGAGAAGAAGGCTTGTGAAGCTAATTAGTAAGCTGTGGGTTGTAGAGTTAATTCAGATATAGTTGCTTTTTGATAGTCAGGTCAAGGGTATTAATATGATGGTAGGGATAATAAACTTTAACATTGGAGGAGATTGAGATTTTGTACGTAGTCAGTGCCATATGTATTAGAAATTGTGACTAATAGAGCTAGTCCGATGGCTGCCTCACAAGCTGCGAATACTAAAAGAATAATTGGTATTATGCTAGCCAAGGTAAAGTGTGAGTTTAGGACAACGAGGGCTGTTAGGATGAATAGTGATAGTATTATACCTTCCATACAGAGTAGTGCGGATATTAGGTGAGACCGATATATTAGTAGGCCTACAAGGGATAGGGTAAAGGCTATGATGATGTTTATATAGACTAAGGACACTTGGTATTTGTGAGTTTGGATCGCAGTCTAGTGAGTCGAAATCACTTATTTTGGTTTAAACTAAATACCATATTCGGCCCATTCTAGGCCTTTTTGGGTTCATTCATAGGCTAGGCTGGCTGCTAGCAGGGAGATTAAAAATAAGGCTATAGTAAGTATTGTATTTAGGTTATTTGTTTGGATTGCCCAGGGAAGGGGAAGTAGGAGGGCGATTTCTAGATCGAAAAGGAGGAAGGTGATTGCTACTAGGAAAAATTTTATGGAGAAAGGTAGGCGAGCAGATCCTATGGGGTCAAATCCACATTCATAAGGGCTTGTTTTTTCTGCGTATGTGTTTAGTTGAGGTAGTCAGAAGGCGATAGTTACGAGTAGTAGAGCTAGAGTTATATTTGTTAGTAATGTTAGTAAAAGGTTTATTGTTCTTTTTCGGAGTGTACCGAAACTAACTGATTGGAAGTCAGTTGTACTTGTTGATACTAAAAGGACTATGAACCTCATCAATAGATGGATACGTAGAGAAATAGTCATACAACATCTACGAAATGTCAGTATCAGGCGGCGGCTTCAAAGCCGAAGTGGTGGCTTGATGTAAAGTGAAATTTTATTTGGCGTAGGAAGCATACAATAAGGAATGTAGATCCGATGATGACGTGTAGTCCGTGAAAGCCAGTAGCTACAAAGAAAGTAGATCCGTAGATTCCATCTGAGATTGTGAAAGGAGCTTCGTAATATTCTGATGCTTGTAATAGGGTGAAATAGATGCCGAGTGTAATTGTAATGAAGAGGGCTTGGAGTATATGTTTACGGTTTCCTTCTATGAGGCTATGATGAGCTCAGGTGATGGATACACCTGAAGCTAGTAGGACAGAAGTATTGAGGAGTGGGACTTCTAAGGGGTTTAGAGGGTGGATTCCTGTTGGAGGTCAGCATCCGCCTAGTTCAGGGGTGGGGGCAAGGCTTGAATGGTAGAAGGCTCAGAAAAAGCCTGTGAAGAATAGGACTTCGGACAAGATGAATAGGATCATACCGTATCGAAGTCCTTTTTGAACTGTTGGTGTATGGTGGCCTTGGAAGGTGCTTTCTCGGATAACATCTCGTCATCATTGAGAGACGGTTAAAATAATTGTTAGTAGGCCTAAAGTAAGTAGGAGAATTGAGTTAAAGTGGAATCATATGATTAGTCCTGATGTTATTAGAAGTGCTGAGAGAGCTCCTGTGAGGGGCCAAGGGCTAGGATTTACTATGTGGTAGGAGTGAGTTTGGTGGGTCATTATGTATTGTCGTACAGATATAGGCTTACTAGGAGGGTGAACACGTAAGCTTGGATTAGGGCAACAGCGAATTCAAGGATAGTTAGTAGAATGAGGATTGTAAATGTAATAAAGGCTACAGATAAGTTAATGCTTATTAGTACAAGGGTTGTTTTACCAATTAGATGTATTAATAGATGTCCTGCTGTGATGTTAGCGGTTAGTCGTACGGCTAGTGCTACTGGTTGGATGAGTAGGCTAATAGTTTCAATAATCACTAGTATGGGAATAAGGAAGGTAGGTGTGCCTTGTGGTAGGAGGTGGGCTAGGGATAATTTTGTTTTGTTGCGGAAACCTGTGATGACTGTGCCAGCTCATAAGGGAATAGCTATTCCGATGTTTATTGAGAGTTGTGTTGTGGGTGTAAATGAGTGGGGTAATATTCCGAGGAGGTTTGTAGAGGCAATGAATAGGAGGAGTGAAATAAGTATTAGGGATCAAGTTTGGCCTTTAGGGCTATGTGTGTTTATTAGTTGTTTTAATGTAAGTTTAGTCAATCATTGTTGGAGGGAAATTGTGCGGTTGTTAATTAGTCGGTTTGGTGAGGGGAATAAGATAGTAGGGAATATAATAATTAGAGTGGTGATGGGGATACCTAATATTATTGGTACTGTGAAAGAAGCAAATAGATTTTCGTTCATGTAGTGTTTCAAGGGGTTTGTTGATTTTGTGGCTTAGTGGTTGTTTTAGGGGTGGGGTAATAAAAATGTTTTGAGATTTTTAGTTGAAATAGTATGAAAAGGGCTAAGAATATTGATGAAATAACGAGAAGTCATGTTGATGTGTTTAGTTGTGGCATACCATTAAGGAAAGTTTGGGCTTTCGATCTTTAACTTAAAAGGTTAATGCTAATTTAGCTTCTTAATGAAGTTATAATATTGATGTAGATCATTTTTCAAAGTTTTCTAGGGGCACTAGTTCGAGAACAATTGGTATGAAGCTATGGTTGGAACCACAGATTTCTGAACATTGTCCGTAAAATAGACCTGGTCGTGTTGATATCAGAGTTGTTTGGTTTAGGCGTCCAGGAATGGCGTCTGTTTTTAGTCCTAGAGAGGGTACGGCTCATGAGTGTAATACGTCTTCGGAAGATACTAATACTCGGATTGTTATTTCTATGGGTAATACTATTCGGTTATCTACCTCTAGTAGTCGTAGATCTCCGGGTTTTAGGTCTGATGTTGGGATTATGTATGAGTCGAAGTTTAGATCTTCATAGTCGGTATATTCGTAGCTTCAGTATCATTGGTGGCCTATAGTTTTAACTGTAAGGGAGGGGTTATTGATTTCATCTATTATGTAGAGAATTCGTAGTGAGGGAAGAGCGATTAGGATTAGAATAATAGCTGGAAGGATAGTTCAAATGGTCTCTACTTCTTGGGCGTCTATTGTGCTGGTATGTGTTAGTTTGGTTGTGAGTATTAGGGTAATGATATATAGGACTAAGGAGCTAATTAGGAAGACAATTATTAGTGTGTGATCATGGAAATGTAGGAGTTCTTCTATGATAGGTGATGTTGCGTCTTGAAAGCCTAGTTGGAGAGGATATGCCATAGAGATATACAAGGTTTTCACTTGTGACTTAACTTTGACAAAGTTATATAAGATTTTACTAATATCTCGTTTATGAAGAAAGACATAGTGGTTATGGTGTTGGCTTGAAACCGATTATAGGGGGTTCGATTCCTTCCTTTCTTGATCATTTTGGATTAACGAATGCTGGTTCTTCAAATGTGTGGTATGGTGGGGGACATCCATTTAGTCATTCGAGGTTAGTAGAGGTTAGATCTACTGTTAGTACTTCTCGTTTAGATGCGAATGCCTCTCAGATGATGAAAATTATTAGTATGACTGCTGTTAGTGAGATAAAGGAGCCTATTGATGAGATAGTATTTCATGTTGTATAAGCATCTGGATAGTCTGAGTATCGTCGGGGTATACCGGATAGGCCTAGGAAGTGTTGGGGAAAAAATGTTAGATTTACGCCTACAAATATGATTACAAAGTGAATTTTTGCTCATGTTGAGTTGAGTGTATATCCTGAGAATAGGGGGAATCAGTGGACGAATCCTCCTATGATGGCAAAGACAGCTCCTATTGAGAGTACATAGTGGAAATGGGCAACTACGTAATAAGTATCATGGAGTACAATGTCTAAGGATGAGTTGGCCAGGACAATGCCGGTTAGGCCACCTACAGTAAAGAGGAAAATAAAGCCTAAGGCTCATATTAAAGCGGGAGATCATTTGATGTTTCCTCCATGAAGCGTTGCTAGTCAACTGAAAACTTTGACTCCTGTAGGGATAGCAATAATTATGGTAGCTGATGTGAAATATGCTCGTGTGTCGACGTCTATTCCGACTGTAAACATATGGTGGGCTCATACGATAAAGCCTAGGAATCCGATAGAGACTATGGCTCAAACTATTCCTATGTACCCGAAAGGTTCTTTTTTTCCTGAGTAATAGGTTACGATATGTGAGATTATCCCAAAACCGGGTAGAATCAGAATGTATACTTCGGGATGGCCAAAGAATCAGAAAAGATGTTGGTATAGGATCGGGTCTCCTCCTCCTGCAGGATCAAAGAAGGTTGTGTTTAGGTTTCGGTCAGTTAATAGTATAGTAATTCCAGCTGCTAGAACGGGCAGTGATAGTAGAAGTAGTACTGCTGTAACTAAGACTGATCATACGAATAGAGGTGTTTGGTATTGAGTTATAGCGGGAGGTTTTATGTTAATGATGGTTGTAATGAAGTTGATGGCCCCTAGAATTGAAGATGCGCCTGCTAGGTGTAGAGAAAAGATAGTAAGATCGACGGAGGCTCCTGCATGTGCTAGGTTTCCGGCTAGAGGGGGATAGACGGTTCAGCCTGTGCCTGCGCCGGCTTCAATCATTGAAGATGCTATTAGTAGTAGGAAGGAGGGGGGAAGTAGTCAGAAACTTATATTATTTATACGAGGAAAGGCTATGTCGGGCGATCCAATTATTAAGGGAACTAGTCAGTTTCCAAACCCACCAATTATGATAGGTATGACTATAAAAAAGATTATTACGAAGGCGTGGGCTGTCACTAGTACATTATAAACTTGGTCGTCTCCGATTAGTGTGCCAGGTTGACCTAGCTCAGCGCGGATTAATAAGCTTAGACCAGTGCCCACTATTCCTGCTCAGGCACCAAATAACAGGTATAGAGTGCCAATGTCTTTGTGGTTAGTTGAGAATAGTCAGCGATTTATGAACATAGGTAAAATGGCCGAGTAGGCATTAGACTGTAAATCTAAAGACAGAGGTAGAGTCCTCTTTTTGCCAAGTCCTGTAGTGAATAGTCATTTTGAATTGCAAATTCAAAGAAGCAGCTTCAATCCTGCCGGGACTTCTCCCGCCTTTTTTTTCTCGCGGCGGGAGAAGTAGATTGAAGCCAGTTGACTAGGGTATTTAGCTGTTAACTAAAAGTTCGTGGGAAATGTATCCCTCCAATCTAATGAGGACTTAGCTTAATGAAAGTGTTTGATTTGCGTTCAATTGATGTGAGGTGTGATCTTGCAGTCCTTATGGGCAGAAGTTAAGTGGATTGTACTTACTTAGGGCTTTGAAGGCCCTTGGTCTGGTTTAACCTAAACTTCTATAGTAAGGTAGGGATTATTGGTGTAAGGGGTAGGAGTATTGTAGATACTACGATTGCTGTTGGTAGGAGGGTTATTCGTTTTGTGGAGTGGAATTGTCATTTTATTTTTATATTATTTATAGAGGGAAATAAGGTTAGTGCTGTAGAATAGGTAAGGCGTATGTAGAAATATAGATTGAGTAGGGCTGTGATGGCTATGAATGTTGGTATGATGAGGGTATCATTTTTTGTTAATTCTTGGATAATTATTCATTTGGGTATAAACCCTGAGAGCGGAGGAAGTCCTCCTATAGAGAGTAGGATAAGTATGGTAAGGGTCGTGGTAATAGGTGTTTTGTTTCATGTTTGGGATAATGATAGTGTAGTGGTGGTAGAGTTTTGGATAAGTAATATAAATATTGTAAAGGTTGTTGTAATATAGATTAATAGGTTTAGTAGGGTTAAGGTTGGATTGTACAGTAGAATGGCTGTTATTCATCCTATGTGTGCGATTGATGAGTAAGCTATAATTTTTCGGAGTTGTGTTTGGTTTAGTCCGCCTCAGCCTCCGATTAGGATTGAGAGTAGGGATATTGTTAATATTAGGTTTAAGTTAATTGATAGTGAAATTTGGTAAAGGATTGATAGTGGTGCGAGTTTTTGTCATGTGAGTAGGATTAGGCCTGTAGTTAGGGGGATGCCTTGTGTTACTTCGGGTACTCAGAAGTGGAATGGAGATAGTCCTAGCTTGATGGCTAGGGCTATTGTTATTAGTATAGATGCTGTTGGATTAAATAGATTTGTAATGGTTCATTGACTGGAATATATTGAGTTAATAATAATGGCTATTATGAGTAGTATGGATGCAGTGGCTTGTGTTAGAAAGTATTTAGTGGAGGCTTCTGTGGCTCGGGGGCTAGGGTTTTTTATTATAATAGGGATGATGGCTATTATGTTTATTTCAAATCCAATTCAGGCAAATAATCAGTGGGAGCTAATTATTACGATTGTTGTGCCTAGAATGAGGGTTATTAGGATGGTGATAAAGACGGGTGGATTTATTAGTATGGGAGGGATGTAAACCAACATTTTCGGGGTATGGGCCCGATAGCTTATTTAGCTGACCTTACTATAGATTGTAGTGTAATATGGTAGCACGGAGAATTTTGGATTCTTAAGAATAGGTTCGATCCCTGTTATTCTAGAAATAAGAGGGTTTAAACCTCTATTATTTACTCTATCAAAGTAATTCTTTTGTCAGACATATTTCTTTTATTGAGTTTGAGGAGGGATGCCCGCTGTCATAATGGGTAGTGATACATGTCATATACAGAGGGCTAGTGTTAGAGGAAGGAAATTTTTTCAGAGTAAGTGCATTAGTTGGTCGTATCGGAAACGTGGATAGGATGCTCGGATTCATAGGAATGATATTGTGAGTAGTAGTGTTTTGAGGATAAGGTTTGTTGTATATAGTTCTGGTGTGTGGGGGTCGTGGAATGTTCCTAAGAAGAGGATGGTTGTAAGTATATTTATTATGATAATGTTGGCGTATTCTGCTAGGAAGAATAGGGCAAAAGGTCCTGCTGCGTATTCTACATTGAATCCAGATACAAGCTCTGATTCTCCTTCTGTCAGGTCAAAAGGAGCCCGGTTAGTTTCTGCTAGGGTAGAGATAAATCATATTATAGCTAGTGGTCAAGAAGGAAATAGTAATCATAGTTGTTCTTGTGTTGTAGCTAGTGTAGATAGAGTGAAAGAGCCATTTATTAAAAGTACTGATAGGAGGATAATAGCTAGTGTTACTTCGTATGAAATTGTTTGTGCTACTGCTCGGAGGGCTCCAATTAGTGCGTATTTTGAATTAGAAGCTCAGCCTGATCATAGGATGGAGTAGACGGCTAGGCTTGATATTGCTAGTATAAACAATACTCCTAGGTTTATATTGATGAGGGGGTGTGGTATGGGTAAGGGGCATCATATTGTGAGGGCTAGGGTTAGGGCAAGGATTGGTGCGATGATGAATATAGTGGTTGAGGATGTGGCTGGTCGTAGAGGTTCTTTGGTAAATAGTTTAATTGCATCAGCAAAGGGTTGGAGTAGGCCATGTGGGCCTACGATGTTTGGTCCTTTTCGGAGTTGCATGTAGCCTAGAATTTTGCGTTCTACTAATGTTAGGAATGCCACGGCTAGGAGGATAGGGAGTGTAAGTATTAGGATGTTAATTATAAACATTTTGTTGAGAAGAGGAATTGAACCTCTGAATGTAAAAGTTTAAGTTTTATGCAATTGCCGGACTCTGCCACCTCAACAAGGCCCTGGTCTTGGGCAGGTTTAATTTGCGCTACGTTTATTAAATTAAGATTAATTCATTAATTGTTTGAAGGCGCTTTTTTAAAGTTGGCCTTATTTCTCTTGTCCTTTCGTACTGGGAGAAATGCGTAATAGATAGAAACCGACCTGGATTACTCCGGTCTGAACTCAGATCACGTAGGACTTTAATCGTTGAACAAACGAACCCTTAATAGCGGCTACACCATTAGGATGTCCTGATCCAACATCGAGGTCGTAAACCCTATTGTCGATATGGACTCTAGAATAGGATTGCGCTGTTATCCCTAGGGTAACTTGTTCCGTTGATCAAAAAACTTTGGATCAATAAGTGATATAATACTTTGGCTGGTAAGCCTAGGTTTTAATCACTCGGAGGGTTTTTTATGCTCCGAGGTCACCCCAACCAAAATTGTCAACCCATATAAAGTTTTGTTATCCCTTGGTGGTTTGGATTTGTGGTTTTTTGGGTTGGTTAATTAAAGCTCCATAGGGTCTTCTCGTCTTATTTTTTTATCTCCGCCTCTTCACGGAGAGGTCAATTTCACTGATTAAAAGTAAGAGACAGTAAAACCCTCGTGTGGCCATTCATACAAGTCCTTATTTAAAGAACAAATGATTATGCTACCTTTGCACGGTCAGAATACCGCGGCCGTTTAACGATTGTCACTGGGCAGGCAGTGCCTCTAATACTGATTATGCTAGAGGTGATGTTTTTGGTAAACAGGCGGGGTTTATGTTTGCCGAGTTCCTTTTACTTTTTTTAATCTTTCCTTAATGCACACCTGTGTTGGGTTAACAGTACTTTTAATAAATAATTTAGTGTTGGGTTTTATTTATTAGTTGTTAACTATCAGTGTATTATCAGTTACTGATATAAGCTTGTGCGAGGAGAAAAATTTCTTGTTACTCATATTAACAGTATTGCTTCTATGTTTGTATAGATTAGTCCAATAGTCAGGCTAGGAGTTAATTTATTTATTATTAGGATTAAACATTGTTTTAGTGTTGAGCTTGAACGCTTTCTTAATTGGTGGCTGCTTTTAGGCCAACTATGGTTATAATGTTTATTTTACTCTCTAGTTAAGGTTGTATCCGTTTCTAAAAAGCTGTACCTTTTTAGACTAACAATTAAATATACGTTATGGCTTAAGGGTGTTTGTTAGTATTATTTAATGTTGAACTGAAATTCCTTTCTTGGACAACCAGCTATTACCAGGCTCGTTAGGCTTTTCACCTCTACTTATAGATCTTCTCGCTATTTTGCCACATAGATGAGTTTGTTCTATCTACTGTCCATAAGTAGCTCGTCTGGTTTCGGGTAACTTAACTTAAGGTCTCTTTGCTAAGTTGTTACTAGTTAAATCATTATGCAAAAGGTACAAGGGGTAAACTTTGCTTTTTTTTACTTTTAATATGTTCTTTCATCTTTCCCTTACGGTACTTTCTCTATAGCGCCAATGGTAGATTAAATTTCTATCTCCTATACTTTAAATGTATGGTGAATGTTTTATTTAGTTAAAATTTGATAATATTAGGGTAGGTTGAGTTGGGCTAGAATTGGTTCAAGATGTGCACAGATTGTGGAATCTTCTAGGTGTAAACTAGATGCTTTGTTTAAGCTACATCTTGTTTTGTCCAAGCACACTTTCCAGTATGCTTACCTTGTTACGACTTGTCTCCTCTTGCAAAGTTGCTTGCGTGTGTTAGTTAGCTGGGGCTTAGCGGTAATGTTTGAGGAGGGTGACGGGCGGTGTGTGCGTGTTTCATGGCCTTATTCAACTAGGCACTCTATTCCTAGTTTACTGCTAAATCCTCCTTTAGTTTTTAGATTTCATAAAAACTTTCGTGTGGATATAGGGATGTTCTTGGTATAGAAAATGTAGCCCATTTCTTCCCACCCCATAAGTTACACCTTGACCTAACGTTTTTATGTAAGATAATTGTGCTTACTTTCATTCCTTTTTAGGGTTTGCTGAAGATGGCGGTATATAGACTGGAGTAGCAAGGGTTGGTGAGGTTGATCGGGGTTTATCGATTATAGAACAGGCTCCTCTAGAGGGATATGAAGCACCGCCAAGTCCTTTGAGTTTTAGGCTATTGCTAGTAGTACTCTGGCGAGTAGTCTTGTTTTGAGACTATTTAGGTTTACGACTAAGCATAGTGGGGTATCTAATCCCAGTTTGGATCTTAGTTATCGTGTAGTCAGATTATATTAAAGTCACTTTCGTGGTTTAGTTTAGTTTTAATTATGGCTTTCTACAGCTTAATTAAGGTTTAACTTTATTTTATGTCATTCTTTAACACTCTTTACGCCGTATTTCTATTAATTTGGGTTAATCGTATGACCGCGGTGGCTGGCACGAAGTTTACCAACCCTAGTTAACATGACTTAGTCAAACTTTCGTTCATTGCTTAATTTTTATCACTGCTGTGTCCCGTGGGGGTGTGGCTGAGCAAGGTGTTATGAGCTGCTGGTATAGCGTGCTTGATACCTGCTCCTTTTAATCTTTATGATTTAGAGGGCATATTTCACTGGGGTGTGGATGCTTGCATGTGTAAGTCTATTAAGAATTAATAGAAAGGCTGGGACCAAACCTTTATGTTGACGGGGCAGTGTATGTCCATCTAGACATTTTCAGTGTCTTGCTTTGGTATGAATTTAAGCTACGTTAAC